ACCTAGTACTGGATAATTATGGGTAGAGCCAAAGAGTGTGAACTGTACAAGTTAACAATAACATTGATTAAATGAAAGAAAGAAGGGCTCCGGTGTATAGAGAAGACCTCACCGTTTAAGAAGTAACCATAGAAACGATGGAACCCACTATATCCATTTATATTTATTACTTTTTTATTTACTATGTGTTTTTAATACCTAGTATCAATACAATTTTTTTTTATAGGTGAAATGCCTAGAAAAAAAAGAAAAAATCGTGGTCGGGAAGGTTATAATAGCAAAAGCCATTGGAATTTTTATTTTATACATTGGAAGAATCCGTTTTGTTATTAATAGACTAGGACACGGGAAGAGAATAACTGAAAGAAAGGAAATCGATTAGTTATTCATCAAAGTTTCATTTATTCAATGACCAGAATTAAACGAGGGTATATAGCTCGAAGACGTAGAACAAAAATTCGTTTATTTGCATCAACCTTTCGAGGGGCTCATTCAAGACTTACTCGTACTATTACTCAACAGAAAATAAGAGCCTTGGTTTCGGCTCATCGGGATAGAGGTAGACAAAAGAGAGATTTTCGTCGTTTGTGGATCACTCGGATAAATGCAGTAATTCGCGAGAATAAAGTATACTTTAGTTATAGCAAATTTATACACAATCTGTACAAGAGACAGTTGCTTCTTAATCGTAAAATACTTGCACAAATAGCTATATTAAATAAGAGTTGTCTTTATATGATTTCCAATGAGATCATAAAATAAAGAGATTGGAAGGAATCCGTTGGAATAGTTTAAATGGAGTTCCCTGGAGAATGAACTCTGGGAAGGTAGAGTAGAAATTAGTATGATAAAATATGATAAAGTCATCAAAATGAAGAAACACATTCAATAAAAAATATTTATTCTTCTTCTCCAATTTTTTTTTTTCTTACGACACGACTCTCGATTTTCTGATTTTTCGAACAAAAAAAAACGTCAATCCGCATTTGAGTTTGTATTAGAATTTTATTTTGATTCAATTGAAGAGTCAGCCTATTTTTTTCTGGTTCTAAGACCAGCAGTTCTAGCGGTTGACTCGCTTCTTTCAAATTGTTTCTCATTATTAAGAAAAGGTAACGGAGATAAAATACGAGCTTGTTTTATAGCAATAGTAATTAATCGTTGTTGTTTTAAGGTCAACCTATTTACCCGTCTAGATAATATTTTTCCTTGTTCGCTAATAAATCGACTAATTAAACTCATGTTTCTATAATCAATTCGATCCCCCGATTGGATCGGAGGCAAACGCCTACGAAAAGATCGCTTGGATTTAAGAAGGATTCGCTTGGATTTATCCATGGTTTGTTTATTCCTTATCCTGAAAATCCCAATCCTATTTCTTAATTCTACATCATGTTTGATCCGATCGAAATAGGAATTGGGTTTGTTTATATTTAAATAAATATATGTTATATATATTGTTATATATAATATGTAATTTTTCATCTTCCTTGGAAGACTGACACACGAGCGGTCGGTTCGATCTATTTCTTTATCTCCCCATGAATCGTATGTTTGTAACAACAGGGACAGAATTTTCTCAATTCCAATCGACCAGGCGTATTGTGTCGATTCTTTTGAGTAATATATCTGGAAATGCCCGTTGATTCCTTATTAACACGATTTCGAAGACAACTGGTACATTCCAAAATAACTGTTACTCGGACATCCTTACCCTTGGCCATGAACCTCCTTTGGTTTTTGATTCACTCAATTCTTTAATTTTCCGATCCGAAGCAAGGAAGAATAAAGGAAAAAAAAAAATAGAAGCAGGTAACTCGAAATCAAATTATAAAAGAAAGATTTCGTTGCAATCAATATAGTAATAAAATTAATATAGTAATAATAAGTAATATAATGATTTCTAACTATATTTATAATTAAGAATTGCCGGACAGTATTTTCAGTTAAGTATCTTGTATGATATTGTTGCCCCAACCATCACATTTTAATTTCCACTCTATTATTAATTTGAGCCTGGGCCCGAGTTCATAGTTTCACTGAGGGCGAAACCGCTTTTTCTTTGTTTTTTTTTTAGAATAAGTTATTCTAAAAAAAAAAACAAAGAAAAAAAGAAGGGAAGGATAGGGATTAGTTACAGAGATTTGATTGTATCTCTAATCTTCTTCCCCCTTCTCATATCAATAACTAAAATGAAAAAAAGGGGAATATCAACGCATCCGGAAAAAAACGATTGATCTCTATCAATAAACCTGCCAAAGACCCGAACCATAAAGCACTTACTACCGGTGCCACGGAGAGATATGTTTTTAGATCTCGCATTTTAAAAACTCCTCTTTCTTTATTCGTTATTGTAATTTTATTGTAATTTGTAATACATAATGGTAATACATATATGACCAGATGTGTATATGTAGTTAATGACTGACCGCCTGTATTTGTACGCGGAGTCCCTAATTAAAATTGAAATGTACAAAATAGATATTTCTAAAAAAAAAAA